GAATAATTGGGACTACGGTCTCGAATTTCTTAATAGCAGTATCTATTCGAAACGAATTCTCTAGCATTTGACTCCTTATCACCGAAGAGTTTAGTCGTACACTTGAAAGATAGCCCAGAAAATAGAAGGGATGATTATATAATTGCTTTATATGGATCCTGGCCGGTTGAGACCACAAGTCAAAATGACATTGCCAAAAGTTGACAAGGTGAGATTTCCATTTCTTTATCAGAAGACGAGCCCCCCTTGAAGCCAGAATCGATTTTCCTTGATATCTGACATAATGCATAAAAGGGTCTTTGAACAACCATAGGGTTTTCTGAAAATCGTTACAAAGCACTACTACAAGATATTCTATTTTTGCATAGAAATGTGTTCGCTCAAGAAAGGATCCAAAAGATTTTGATCGTAAATGAAAGGGTTGTTTACGGAGAAAAATGAATATGAATTCACATTCATATACATGAGAATTAGAGAGGAACAAGAAGAATCTTTGATTCTCTTTTGAAAAAAGGGAAATGGAATTTTTTGGAGTAATGAGACTATTTGAATTCCAATACTCGTAGAGAGAGAATCGCAATAAATGCAACGAAGGAGTATCTTGTATCCAAGAGTGAAGGGTTTGAACCAAGATTTCCAGATGGATGGGGTGGGGTATTAGTATATCTGACACATGATTTAAATGTGATAACTTGTCCTCGAAAAAGGGAAATATTGAATGAATAGATCGTAAATTATGAGATTTTGCTATTTCTTTTTCTTCTAGGGAAGATACCAATCGCAGCGAGAATGGAATTTCCACAACGACTGCAAAACCCTCCGATATCATTTGAGAATCAAAATGATTGTTGTGCCCAACGAATCGATTTTGATTAGAATCATTAACCGAAATAATCAAACGATTCTGTTGATGCATTCGAGTAATTAAACGTTTCACAATTAGTGAACTGGATTTATTGTCATGATCTAAATTTTCCACCGGTTCATAAAGAATCGATCCATTTAAAGCATGACCATGAGCAAGCGCGTAGATATATTCCTGAAATAGAAACGGATATAGGAAGTATTGTTGCCGAAATCCATCCATTTCTAAATATCCTTGTAGTTCCTCCATTTCCATTTGAAATTACACTTGAACCAAATGGGGGATTTCTTGAGTTATCAAATAATACATAGTACGATACGGTCAGAACAAGGTATATAGTAAGAAAAGAATAGATACCCCGGAGCCAGAAAGGACAATCAACGGATCCTATTTCCATCCAATTTATTTATGTTCGTTATAGTTACAAGAGATGGTTAGAAATCCTTTATTTTTACAACCCGATCACTCTTTTGACTTTGGAATAATGAATTTTGATCAGTATACCGGTTCTTCTACACATTCGTCTCCACTACATAATAGAGAACATAATAGAGAATAGTTAGGATTCATTAAAAAAAAGGAATTGATGATCCACTCACAAGAGAACCCTTTCCCACATCAGGCACTAATATATTTTTAACGTCTAATTAGATCGGGTAATCATTCGAATTAAGAACAAACAGAAGCTCGTTGCTTTTGGTTTCCCTATAATTGGAGCTATAGGGCTCTATCCATTTATTCACTCGACCCAACTTGAATTGATTTGACCCCTTTCCAAGAAAAGAATCAAAACAAGATTTTGTATCGATCCGTTAAGGATGAAGTATTCTAAGAGTTCTCCATTGATACGACATGCTGTTTTTTCCTTTCATTCCCTTTCAGGATCAGTCGTGGTCTTACAAACTCCACCAATGGTATGGACGAATCCGTTGCTTCATCAAAATGTGTAAAAGACCATAGCCGCACTTAAAAGCCGAGTACTCTACCGTTGAGTTAGCAACCCATATAAATAGGGTGTGTAGATACGATCGGAATAAAAAATAAATAAAGAGATTCGATTGCCCGACCTCGTCAAAACATTGAACTAGCAACAGATCAAAAAGAAAGATTTGATGATCAATTGTGAACATAAAAATGAACAGAGATCAGATGAAAATACAACAGATTCTGGGATAAATTATAGAGAAAATCTAAATAGATGTAAAAATTGATAGACTACCCATACTCTATTTTTTTTTTTTTTTCATTATATTAACTAAGATACTTCTTGTGTCACAACGAAATTGACGAACCCATCGTTTGAGTGAAATAAAGAAACAAACTTATGAAATGTGGATAAATAGATCTATTTATCCACGATCGAATTATATTTGTTCGATACACCATTGTCAATATGAATTGAATGTTGAGAAAACCCATTCAATTTCAATAAATAAAACAAGGACTTGTGTTGGAGTGACACTACAACATAGATAAGGGATGAAGTATGAGTGGGGAAATAAATAAGGAATTCCGGTAGGAAAAAAATGTCGGGTTTATTCAATATTTATTCAATAGAGGTACAATAAGCAAGATTGACCTTTTGTTTGTTGGTGGAGTCCCAACGAAAACCATCTGATTGATGGTAATCCCATAATTTCCCAGTTATTTCATCTATTCACTCAATCTTTTTTCTATCTGTCTCATATCAAGAGAAGATATTTTTTTTTTATAGTTCTATGATACGGGGTCTTGTGAGAGCAACAATGAATAGAGAATAGAGAAAAAAAATAAGGAATGGTGGAGAAACAATTAGACAAAGCTAGATACTGGCCCCCCCCTTTTTTTTTATTTCATTAATTTCATTTGATTAATTCGAAATTCCTTAAATACCTCCGCCTTCTTTGAAATATCATGAACAGTTCCTGTAGGTTGAGCGCCTTTTTCAAGGAAATATAGAATAGCGGAAACATTTGAATAAGTTTGGTTCTTTATCGGATCGTAAAAACCCACTTTACGAAGATCTCTTCCCTCTCTTCGGGATCGAACATCAATTGCAACGATTCGATAGATGACTCATTGGGATAGACATAAATGAACAACCCCCCCTAGAAACGTATAAGAGGTTTTCTCCTCGTACGGCTCGAAAAAGAATGATTCGAATTTATGTATTGTAGTGGCAAATAGATCCACAAAATCATCAATTAGACTATGATTTGAGTCATTTTTTTTTGTTCTTCCTTCCTGAAAAAAAAAAAAAAGAAATCTCATTCGTACTCATAACTCAAGTTGGGTAATTCTCAAAGAGCTCGAAGGGAAATCCTTAGACATTTATTGAGCCGTCTCTAACCTCTTTTGTTTGTCTCGCCTAGAATCGATTTGATTTCTTCCCCATTCTGATCTAGTTGTTGAGACAATTGAAAACGGTGTTTCCTTGTTCCGGTATCCTTTATTTTATCTTTGCTTTGAATCCTTGGGTTTAGACATTACTTCGGTGATCCTTAATTGTTTCAAAATGGTAGCAACATACCTTTTGTTATTTCGTTCTATGGAAACGATTGATTCCCCTGTGATACACTTTTGATCGGAATTGGTAAAACTATTTCGACAAATTCATTTTACTTTTTTTTTTTTACTTGTTCGAACTTGATCCTTTCAATTTCTATACCGAAGATATACTTACGAAGTTGTTCCAACTTATTGATTGGCATTAACCCTAGATCCTTCTCTCTGCTAAATGAACCAATTCTTTATGCTCGAGCTCCATCATGTGCTATATTATAATTATATTATTTTATTACAACCCCAAAACTGGGGTCCTAGTGGAATAGAACAAACTATGTCGAGCCGAGAGCATCTTCTTTGATATATAAAATGGTGGGTACAAGAATCCACAGCCAATAATGTCCTTCAAGTCGCACGTTGCTTTCTACCACATCGTTTCAAACGAAGTTTTACCATAACATTCCTCTAATTTTGGACCGGTATGGAATTGATTCAATATGGAATCATGAATAGTCATTGGCTCAATCGGTATATAGTATATGAAGTCCTCCATACTTTCATTTTCATATATGGATCTGGAGAAGTCTCAGCAAGAATATAATTTAACCCCATATTTTATTAGAAGAATGAAACACATTTATAAAAAACACGAAGAAATGCGTTGCTTAACACTTCTTTACATCTTCAACAGATTGTTAGGGATGATGAATCATGAAAGATCCAATTCTTTCTCAAACAACTAAAACTAAAGAAGGGTCTAGATTACCGATACCGGAACAGAATGAGTCATTAACCAAATAAGCTATTCCAATGACCGGGAAAGATCGCAAGTGACTCGATAGGATAGATTCACCAATGTCACACTTCTTCGAGGAGAAAGAATTTATAAGGAATCATAAAAAACAATTTCAAGAATTTCCTACTTCGACATCATTACTGGAAATAAGTTTTCCAGTAAAGACTGAATTGAATCTCTAAATCCATCAACAAGTCGGTACAACGAGGATCTAAAAATGTTTAGCAGATATCTGATTAATTAAATCAGACGCGAATTTGATCATCATAAGAGACCTCTATGTTTCCTTTCCGATTGAATCATCAATAATTTAAACCAGATAAATGGGTCAAGAAACAAATCCAATTGTTTTGTTTTCTTGGGGATGGATAGAAGGGGCTCATGAAAGAAAAGATTAAGGTCGGTATTCTTTCAGGTATTCTTTCATCTGATTGATAAAATCAGAATCGTAGGAGTCTGATTTTATCGTATTCATCAGATACACCAAACAAGTGTTACCGGGGGTAATCGTGGGTATTTAAGGGATCGCAGATCTTTTTCGCCAAAACTGAAACACCGGTGTCACTGATCACTGAAATAGAACAATAACAATATATATAGGCATGGTTCATTTTCTACAGATTTTTCCTTACTTCAGATTCAGGAATCTTTCCATAAAGTAAAATGAGTGTATGAATCTCCCCCCTCCCCCAATTGATCGCTACATTGATTTCCAATTATTCATTGGAGCCAAATCAAATACAAAATAAAAGAAATTAGGTCCAAAGAAAATAATCCGTTCCGTATTGAATTTTCTTGTTTGTTAATAAGATCCGGATGACAAGGGTCTTGAAATTGATACCTTCCTTTCCTTTGCGGATTAACTCATATCGACACGAATTCCATGGGGATCATGAATCATACCCAAAGCCAATTTAAAAGGATCTTCTTATGGGATGCTATCCTGTCTTGTATAAGTACAAAGCAAAATGGGTTCATATCAATTCGTTGTTACTATTTTGTTTGATTTTGTCCCACCCCAGTCTCAGGAGCTTTAATTCCAGCGATGGAATTAATACCAAGAACCCCCCCGTTTTTTAGGATTCAGGATCCACATAGAATTAGTCATTTTGTCTACCCTATCTTTATTTATATTTACTTTAGGGAAAGTAGAGACTTCTCTTTTATTTCGCATTTCGACTCAGAATGCATCATGTGAGAATCCAAATATCATAGATATGGGGCATAAAGTTTATCCAAATGACTAACTAACCTTCAATATGAATATGGGCGAGGGGGCGAACATACGCTGAATGGCCCACCCAGTTTTTTTTTTGAATTTCACTTTGATCTTTGTTCCCATCCTACCTATATCAAAAAAGATATTTATTTCCATCCACATGTCATTGATACTCGATCCGTTTGTTTGTGAGAAACAAAATCGAAAGGGAAGATATGATTCTATAGAAGAATCATTAGAAATCACAAAGAAAGATTGGATCACATTGTATCCAACATTACACCCTTAAACAGAAGATTGTTAAAAAGAACAATCTTTGTTATGATAGAATTGGTCTGGGACGGAAGGATTCGAACCTCCGAGTAACGGGACCAAAACCCGTTGCCTTACCACTTGGCCACGCCCCATTTTTATTTCTATTCGGCACCAATAAACACTAATATCGGTATTGGTTGTTCGTCAATTCCAGCCCCAATATCTATTGAATTGGTTGTTGCTATGATTCTACACATGTAGATGTAGAATCAAAATGAATTTATTGATCATTACATATAATTCAATTAAGATATTGTATGTAAGGTATGATTCCTTCTATTCTCATTTGAGAATTGAAGGATTTTTGATTGAGGGAGTTCAAAGAAAAAGAAAGATTTTGCGGCCTACTTTCCCTTCTTTCTTCATTTTCCCCTTATATCAATAACCCAATAATAATGAAATTTTCTCCAAGAACAAAATGTTTGTTATGCTTAATATCTTTAGTTTGATCTGTCTTAATTCTGCCCTTCATTCGAGTAGCTTTTTCTTCGCCAAATTGCCCGAAGCTTATGCTTTTTTCAATCCAATCGTAGATGTTATGCCAGTCATACCTGTGCTCTTTTTTCTCTTAGCCCTTGTTTGGCAAGCTGCTGTAAGTTTTCGATGAGATCTTTAATACTGTCTTAGAAACATTCATGATTTATTCGATAAAAAAAAATTCTATTCTTAAGAATTGATAAGATCAGATAATGAACCCTCGACTCAAACATGGAAATTCTTTTGGATAACCGAGATGAATCGGAATCACCTCATTTCTTCATTCCTTCTGGGGGTCGAAGACCCTATGTATGGTCCCTACAATACCTAATTGTAGGTATGAGAGATCATTTTGTTAACGAAAGAATCAGAATCTTATTACAAATGCATTCCTGCAAATTCCTTATGTTTTCTAGAAACCGCTTCTTTTCTTGGTGTCAAAACGGAATATGTGGTACAAAAATGGAGAATCTATTCCCCTATTTCCCCCAAAATGATCTTGGAGATTGTGTAATGCTTACTCTCAAACTCTTCGTTTACACAGTAGTGATATTCTTTGTTTCTCTCTTCATCTTCGGATTCCTATCTAATGATCCAGGACGTAATCCTGGACGTGATGAATAAAAAAATCAGGGGTTTTTCCTTGCTCGATTTCTGAATTTTCTTAGGATTTTCTTTCTCCATTCCATACATTTAACTATGAGAAAGGGGGTTAGAGATTTTTTCGAATTCGAAAGGGAAATATCAAGTGATCAGAAGAAACGGAGAGAGGGGGATTCGAACCCTCGGTACAAATAATTCGTACAACGGATTAGCAATCCGCCGCTTTAGTCCACTCAGCCATCTCTCCCCATTTTAAATGGATAATTCATATGTGACGCGTGAAGTAAAGGTTGATAAAAGTTTTTCCTTATCTTTCTTTATTCTATAAATATAGACGAATTTGATCAATCATCAATTCCCTTTAGATAATGATTCGAAACAGATATCTCCAATAGAAAGAGTACCTCTTTGATTTCGTCCGAAAAGTTCTTTCTTTTATTCCCCCGGCCTGGCCAGTACCTAGCCAGGCCATTCCTTGTTCCAATGAATCATAGATCAAATGATTTATTTGATTTGAAAACGAAAATGCTTGTTATTGAAGCAGCAACAAGGCTATTTCCATTCCTATGATAGGAGTGTCGTTTGTTATTATGTTTTTCCTTTTCTCGATTTACTTAAATGGAATAAAAAAAACATATTTTTTTCTATTATAATAGAACTCATATATTTCTTCAAAGAACATGTTTGAACCTGAACCCTTGAGTCCACAACCAAAACAATAGGATTTTTCACTCGATCCAA